TTATCCGCGAAGCTGCCAAATGGAGTCCTGAACTAGCCGCTGCTTGTGAAGTATGGAAAGCGATCAAATTCGAATTCGAACCAGTAGATAAGATAGATAAACAGAAAGCATAAGAACTAAGCGCGCATAATTCAGTAATTTCTGTTTGTTCTCCTAATTGATTGCAATTAAACTCGGCCCAATCCTTTTCCTAAAAAAAAGGATTGAGCCGAATAAAGAATGAGCATCCTATACTATGTATTTGCATAGATCTTTCATCTTTCATATGTATAGATTTATATATACAAGATCTAAATACAAGATCAAATCGAAGACTAAACAACTTAATACTTCTGTTGTTTATTGTTGGATCCATAGGATTAATTATGGATCCTTGGGATTGGTGGATCATTTTCTATCCCGCAGTTTCAGGCCATAGATCAAGCCAAAGGAGGGGCCCCTTCTACTCACCCTGTATATTGTCTTTTTCGTTTCATGTTGCAATAGAAACTTATTATTTGATTATACGATACGAGATTATACGAGAATGAATTCTTCATTTCTAGTATAGGAAGAAACAACTATTTATCTTATCTTTTCGATGAGAGTTTTTTTTTGTACATGAGATGAGAGAAACCTGTCTTTCTATTTCTAATTGAGAAAAAGATTCTATCATAATATATATATATTGAAGTGATATCCCAGACTCCCCCAAAAGAGAATTATTTCTTTCAATACTCACTCGTTATTAGTTAACAATTCCAACGATTGGATCATATGCTTAATTCTGATAGGAAATACAATAGTAAAATGATTATTCATCGAATGACTATTCATCTATTATATTTTCATCAAATAAAATAGGGGTAGGGGGCAGGAAGACTCTATGAAAAAATGGTGGTTCAATTCGACGGTGTCTAAGGAGAAGTTAGAACATAAATGTGGGCTAAGTAAACCAATGGATAGTCTTAATGCTGTTGGACATACCGGTGGAAGTGAAGAGCCCATTCTAAATGATACGGAAAAAAACATTCCTAGTTGGAGTGATAGTAGTAGTTATAGTTTCCGTAATGTTGATTGTTTATTTGATATCAGGGATATTTGGAGTTTGATCTCTGATAACACTTTTTTAGTTAGGGATGGTAATGGTGACAGTTATTCTGTATATTTTGATATTGAAAATCAGATTTTTGAGATTGACGATAATAGTTTTTTTCTGAGTGAACTAGAAAGTTTTTTTTCCAGTTATTTGAAAAGTAGGTCTAAGAGTAACAATCACTACTATTATCATTACATGTATGATACTCAATCTAGTTGGAATAATCACATTAATAGTTGCATTGATAGTTATCTTCGTTTTGAAGTCAGTATTCATAGTTACATTTTCGGTGGTACCAACAATTACAGTGACAGTTACATTTCTAGTTTCATTTGTACTGAAGGCGTAAGCAGAAGTGAAAGTGGGAATTCTAGTAGAAAAACTGGTGGTAACAACCGCGATTTCAATAGAAGAGGAAGATCTAATGATTTTGATATAAATAAAAAATACAGAAATTTATGGGTTCAATGCGAAAATTGTTATGGATTAAATTATAAAAAACTTTTTAGGTCAAAAATGAATATTTGTGAACAGTGTGGATATCATTTGAAAATGAGTAGTTCAGATAGAATCGAACTTTTGATTGATCCGGGCACTTGGGATCCCATGGATGAAGATATGGTCTCCACGGACCCCATTGAATTTCATTCAGAAGAGGAACCTTATAGAGATCGTATCGATTCTTATCAAAGAAGGACAGGTTTAACTGAAGCTGTTCAAACAGGCATAGGTCAACTAAATGGTATTCCCGTAGCAATTGGGGTTATGGATTTTCAGTTCATGGGAGGTAGTATGGGATCTGTAGTAGGCGAGAAAATCACCCGTTTGATCGAGTATGCTACTAATCGATCTCTACCTGTCATTATTGTGTGTGCTTCTGGAGGAGCACGCATGCAAGAAGGAAGTTTGAGTTTGATGCAAATGGCTAAAATATCTTCTGCTTCATATAATTATCAATCAAATAAAAAGTTATTCTATGTATCAATTCTTACATCTCCTACAACTGGTGGAGTAACTGCCAGTTTTGGTATGTTGGGAGATGTTATTATTGCTGAACCCAATGCCTACATTGCTTTTGCGGGTAAAAGAGTAATTGAACAAACATTAAATAAAACAGTACCCGACGGTTCACAAGCGGCTGAGTATTTATTCCATAAGGGCTTATTCGACCCAATCGTACCGCGTAATCTTTTAAAAGGTGTTCTGAGTGAGTTATTTCAGCTCCACGGTTTCTTTCCTTTGAATAAAAATGCAAAAAAAGTATCGAAATAAAATGAAAATAAATATAGAATAAATAGAAAATAGAAGTGATTTCTATGTCTACTATGTCTACCAAGAACTCCCGTTTTTTACTAGGAATCCTTTTTTGTTGGATTGAATTAGTTTAGTTAGAGTCGCGAACTTATAATAAACTCTTTAATTTTAATAAAAAACTTTCTATTTTATTAGAAAGCTAGATAGAAAGAATATAAGGATGGGAGAATAATAAAATTTCTTAAACTTAAAGCGGATTATCATACATATTCGTGTAGAAAGATGAATAGGTACACTTCATTTAGTTCTCGTTCCTTGCACTTATTAACTACTTAATATTATTTAATATTATTTATAATAGTTTATAATAGATATACTTATCATAAGATATCTTTATAATAGGTACAAATATTAAATCGAGGTACCCATTCTATGACAGATCTTAACTTACCCTCTATTTTTGTCCCTTTAGTGGGCCTAGTATTTCCGGCGATTGCAATGGCTTCTTTATTTCTTCATGTCCAAAAAAATAAGATTGTCTAGATCCGACGGGACCAAATTTCATCAATTTATTTCAACACTGAATCATAATACAGATAGTTATTTGGTACAGAAATTTGTTTAGTGTAATATGGTACGATATGTGGCTTTTTCCGAACACAAATGAAAGAACTATTATGCATGCGGATACATGATATCTGCATAAATGCATGTATATGCGGGCATATCTGGTTAAAAATGATCGGCGAATATTTTTATAATAGAAAGTAAATGTATCTAACCAATTACTCCTAATGGTTTATATCAGAATAGTGCTAGTTGATGAAAGTTACTTCGGCATCAAGAAAAGTAAAGTCAAAAATTTTTTTTCTCAATTCCAATTGAATGCAACTGGATCTAGTATAGTATGAACTGGCGATCAGAACATGTATGGATAGAACTTATAACAGGGTCTCGAAAAGCAAGTAATTTTTGCTGGGCCTGTATCCTTTTTTTGGGTTCACTAGGATTCTTAGTGGTTGGAACTTCCAGTTATCTTGGTAGGAATCTGATACCTGGATTTCCATCTCAGCAAATCATTTTTTTTCCACAAGGGATCGTGATGTCTTTCTATGGGATCGCGGGTCTATTCATTAGTTCCTATTTGTGGTGCACAATTTCATGGAATGTAGGTAGTGGTTATGATCGATTCGATAGAAAAGAAGGAATAATGTGTATTTTTCGTTGGGGATTCCCCGGAATAAATCGTCGCATCTTCCTTCGCTTCTTTATGAAAGATATCCAATCAATCAGAATGGAGGTTAAAAAGGGTCTTTTTCCTCGTCGTATTCTTTATATGGAAATCAGAGGCCAAGGAACCATTCCCTTGACTCGTACTGATGAGAATTTGACTCCGCGAGAAATTGAGCAAAAAGCGGCGGAATTGGCCTATTTCTTGCGCGTACCAATTGAAGTATTTTGAAATGAACCGAGCGAAGAATGAATGTTTTCTCCGCATATAAGTATGAATTCATCAAACATCCGAATATGTATTTCGTAATAATATGTATTTCGTAATACAGAATTCATCTTTTTAGGTTAGGCCTCAGATTTCGAATTGATACCGTATTCCTGCGCTATGGTTAGACAGTGAAACATTTCGAAATAATTAACGGAATTGATCCAGGAGGGCTTTTCATCTTGAAATCCGAATAATATTCGTTGCTTCAAGTAGGTTTTTCGAGTATTTATCGAAAGGAACAAATAAAGATGAAATTCTTATTCTTTAGGAACAAATAAAGAAAGAGGAACAAAATCAAATTTGCCCAATTGAGATATCCGGAAATCCTATATACTTATATATATATATATTTTATTTATATATATTTATTTATATATATAGAATTTCTAATTTATTTATTATATTTTTTATTATATTTTAATATCTATTCTATTATTTTTTATTTATTATTCATTTTATTTATTTATATTATAATTCTAATTTAGAATTTTCTTTTTTTCATCCGAAAAAGGGGCCCTTGTTCTATTTCTATATTCCTTCTAGATCTAAGATTCCTTCTAGATCCAAGGACTAAAAAACTATTATACAAAAATGGGAGGGAATAGAATAGATCTATAGGTTCGATACCTTGTTATAGAACTCGTACTTTAGAGAAATATCAGATCAGATAGAGTTGACAAATGAAGCTTAGCTTAACAACTTACAAATAAAAAATGAAAAAAAAGAAAGCATTGACTTCCCTCCCATATCTTGCATCTATAGTATTTTTGCCTTGGTGGGTTTCTCTCTCATTTCAAAAAAGTCTGGAACCTTGGATTATTAATTGGTGGAATACTAGGCAATCCGAAACTTTTTTGAATGATATTCAAGAGAAAAATGTTCTAGAAAAATTCCTAGAATTAGAAGAACTCTTCTTGTTGGACGAAATGATAAAAGAATACCCGGAGACACATATACAAAAGCTTCGTATAGGAATACACAAGGAAACGATACAATTGGTCAAAACACACAATGAATATCATCTCCATATCATTTTGCATTTGTCGACAAATATAATCTGTTTCGCTATTCTAAGTGGTTATTTTATTCTGGGTAATGAAAAGCTTGTCATTCTGAATTCTTGGGTTCAGGAATTCTTCTATAATTTAAGTGACACAATAAAAGCTTTTTCGATTCTTTTAGTTACTGATTTATGGATCGGATTTCACTCGACCCATGGTTGGGAACTAATGATTGGTTCGATCTACAACGATTTTGGATTGGCTCATAACGATCAAATTATATCTGGTCTTGTTTCCACTTTTCCGGTTATTCTAGATACAATTGTGAAATATTGGATCTTCCGTTTTTTAAATCGCGTATCCCCTTCGCTTGTAGTCATTTATCATTCAATGAATGAATGAAGAACTTATTTGATCTCCTGATATCAATCAAAATTTTTCTTCGCGCATAAAGAAAGCATTTTCCACTTTACTTAACTTATTTTTTTTATACTTCTACCTCTTCAAGGTATTCGTCCTATTTTAGTAGAATTATTTCAGTACAATAGCAGACTCGTGGATAGGGAACTATACTAGCCACCTATCTAATTTATTGTAGAAATTCCTGGATCAATAATTGGATCATGCAAAATAGAAATACTTTTTCTTGGGTAAAGGAACAGGTGACTCGATCCATTTCTGTATCGATCATGATATATGTAATAACTCGAACATCTATTTCAAATGCGTATCCCATTTTTGCGCAGCAAGGTTATGAAAATCCACGAGAAGCAACTGGGCGAATTGTATGCGCCAATTGCCATTTAGCTAATAAGCCTGTGGATATTGAAGTTCCGCAAGCTGTACTTCCTGATACTGTATTTGAAGCAGTTGTTCGAATTCCTTATGATAAGCAACTGAAACAAGTTCTTGCTAATGGTAAAAAAGGGGCTTTGAATGTAGGGGCTGTTCTTATTTTACCCGAGGGATTCGAATTAGCCCCCCCCGATCGTATTTCTCCCGAGGTGAAAGAAAAGATAGGGAATCTGTCTTTTCAGAGTTATCGTCCCAATAAAAGAAATATTCTTGTGATAGGTCCTGTTCCGGGTCAGAAATATAGTGAAATCGTCTTTCCCATTCTTTCCCCCGACCCTGCTACGAAGAAAGACGTTCACTTCTTAAAATATCCCATATATGTAGGTGGGAACAGGGGAAGGGGTCAGATTTATCCTAATGGGAACAAGAGTAACAATACAGTCTATAATGCTACATCCGCGGGTATAGTAAGCAGAATAGTACGTAAAGAAAAAGGAGGATATGAAATAACCATAGTTGATGCATCGGATGGACACCAAGTGGTTGATATTATACCTCCAGGACCAGAACTTCTTGTTTCAGAGGGCGAATCCATCAAACTTGATCAACCATTAACAAGCAATCCTAATGTAGGGGGGTTTGGTCAGGGAGATGCAGAAATAGTGCTTCAAGATCCATTACGCGTCCAAGGCCTTTTGTTCTTCTTCGCATCTGTTATTTTGGCACAAATTTTTTTGGTTCTTAAAAAGAAACAGTTTGAAAAGGTTCAATTATACGAAATGAATTTCTAGATCCATAGATTCCTTAACATCAAGTTGGTAAAAAGCGCGGAATTCTTGTCAATCAATACAATTAAATATGTATGATCGAAAATTTCTGTAAATCCCTTTGTTTATACTGCTTTTTCGAGATGTATGGAATTCATTACTTGTATCCCATTTTTAGCACTAGACAATAGGCATACAAAAACAAAGGAAGAGGATACAAGGCAAGGACGGGATAAATGAAAGGAACAGATACTTCTAGGCGGGATTATAAGTCTTCCTAATCTTCTATTCGACACAAGAAAAAGGACTTTATACCCTTTCTTGTGTCGTCTTGTATCAAAATAATAATGATTTTTCTCTTGTTCGTCAAAGATTACTATTTCTTCTTTTGCGGGTCTATCGAAATTCCTTTGTTTAGATTCATAAGAAGTAGTAGACAAACAAAAAGGGGTTAGGGGGGGGGGGTAATTCATTGAGCAAACGGAACTTCTTCTATTATTTATTATTCAATTAACTTCAACTTATAACTTATTTATAAAAGAAAAATTCTTCAAACAAAAAAATTTTGACTTTGACTCTTTTGGTTGAAAAGCAGATTAAATTCTATTTTTACGCATATCCAAATCCTTATTTTTTATTTCATCGCAGTTTTTTTTTTTATCTTTTTTTTTTATAGAGTAAGGTTTTATTAGTTTAGTATAGAAATGATTTGCAGGATGTCTCATCCGTTTAAATCCATACCATATAATATTGGATTATCCAGAAAATCGATTGATTCCCTCTTTCTTGTTGCTTCGTAAGAGTTAATATTATGGAGGAACGATAGAGCCATATAAATCAATCAATAGAAACAGATTCAATTCCATTGTTCAAAAACATCATAAGAAACAAAGGAATAGAGTGGTTTGAAAAATCAGAGAAAAGGATCCGTTTTGTCATTTCTACGAATAGAATATTTTAATTATGTTGACTGGATAACTTTCCAATTTGTATGTTATGGAATAGATCAAAGCCCTGTCTCGCTCTAAGAGTAAGAACTCAGCGGTAAGGTACCGCTGAGTTCTTACTTTTTCTTTTTCATGTCTACAGTCCGGTTCATCTGAT